TACTTGCTTAGTGCTTGCCCTAAGGGGATCCCCCTTTTCGCTATGTAGGTTCAGCTACCCTTTGATGTGGGCCCTCTCATTCCTTCCAAATCTAAGGGTTGAGGACCTCTTCATACGAATCTTTCTATTTCCTCTTAATGCTTCGAGCCACTGTCTCTTGAAGCCTTTGTAGCTGTTCCTGGACTTTGGATAGGTTCACCAAGTGGATTTTGAAAGAAAGGTTGTTGGCAAAAGCCCGGGTTAGGTGTGAAAGGTATTCGGTTGCCACCAGCTCTTAAGCACACCCATTGGCATTGATGGGATCGAAAGACTTTCGGTTTTGTGGACGTGTCCATAACTTTATCATGGATCTAATTTGGATGAATACACGGGAAGCCCAGAGACCTCATTTGGCATTGTGCGGCTTCCTTAGTGCAAGCACTAAGTAAGCAAGCTACCTCTCCCTATGGTCGAGCAAGTAAACTACCTTAATTGCACTAGCGCACTCAGGTGAGCAGCAAGCCGTTGGTTAAACCAATAGGGGCTCTGGCAGAAGGTACCACCAGACACCCAATCCCAGCAGAAGACATGTTAGTAGGGCGAATCGGCTGTCTTTGACGTAGGCGAAGGCCATTGCCTCTGATAAGCCGAGTGTCCTTGTACGACTACTTTGTCTTGCGGCGTAATCCAATAACGCGATCCAGGGGGTGGCTTTGTTGCCTCTATTTTGATCTATTGCCGAAGCAAAATGAAAGGGCAACTGGCCGATCCCGGTGGCAAGCGGTTTCCATAAGGATAATGGTTGGAGTTCCACTTTTTTTAGCGAGATCTGTCTTTCCAAGTTTGAATTTTTGTTAATTTCTTCTAGCTTGGAAATCGGGTTGATCCATTGTCGCGATAGATGACTACCGGAAATCCCTGCCTTGATCGTTTTCGGAAAGCGCCTTCTCCTTTTTGGTTGGTTTAAGGGGCGAGAGGGGGCGTGGAACTACTACTACGATTCTCATTATTCTCATTTCGCTTTCTACTAAAAAGAGGAACACGGAAAAAAAGGTTAAAAAAAAAGTGCAAAGAGGCGATTCATGACTCCAGCATAAAAAACAGCACATTAATCCCGGAGCTGTGGATGATTGAGACAGCTCTAAGATCTTGTTCGTAGTTTCCGTTTAAAAAGTTGTACTCATTGGTTTCGCTGAGAAATGTTTGGGAGAAGGATAGTGCACCATTAGTTGAACCATGTCTCTCGGATCTCTCGGAAAGCCTTTGGGTTGTGGGGGCTATTGTTTCCTTGAGGCATGGTTTGAGCCCTGGTGCGGAGCTCGGTAGTAGTCTGACTTCGGGAAGAAAACGGTCGGAAAGCACTCAGCTAAAAGCATGACAGCAATCCCAGCCCGCAACGGAAAGAAAAGCAGTCCCTACTGCCGCGTCAAGCTAGGCCTGAAACCCCCCCAAAAGAGAAAAGGAAAGCGCTGTTAACAGCAGGAAGAGCAGTCCGTACCGCAAGCAGTACCATAAGCGGTACCGCAAGCCGTACGTTCAGCAATTATTATACGCAAAAAACGGATAACGCAAGAAACGATTGCTTAATTACGATGAATATAGTCCCTAAAGACGAGACGGAGTCCCCCAGGACAGCTTTCTTTATAGAAGATGCCAGCGTTATAGAAGATGCTACTAGCGCATTGTACTGGCCGTAGGGGACTCAAGCCCTCGTCGATTGAGAGGAATAAGCCCCTCGCCTCACTCGTCAACTGTTATCATGACCTCTCGATTCTCCCCGGATTGGAGGATCACCTTTGACCTGCCCGACATGCTGTTGACTTGGAGAAAAATTCTCCGGCCGTACCTTCTGCGGTCGTTACGCTTGGTCGGCCGGGACCAAAGAAAAGTAGAAGCTTCTACCGTGTAGAAGGCATTATAACTAAAGTACGCGACCTCAAAAATCAACATCTACATTTCGTCGCTACCCTTTCAGTCCTTTCAATGTTCATCTTCCCGCGTGAGGGTGATCAGCGCTCTCGTTCACGAAGCCAACCGAGTTGCTCATGGGAAGGAGCATGTGGGGGAGAAGGACCTTTATTCGTCTCTTCGAACGGAGCCCGGGTTGAATCCGCCCCCAGGTTTACTTTTTTAACTATGTATGACCTTCTCATCAACAGACGTTTCCCGAATAACCATTCATTTAATGAAAAACCTGCGCTTGTTAGCAGCTGAATCACTCTCTCCTCTCGCAGCGGGCCTCTTTTCTTTCCCCCGCTGGCATGAAGAAAGGGCCCATTTCACTAGCTCTTCTTCTTGTGAGAATAAATAGAGGGCTAAATAGCGCCTTTGAATGAGTAGATCTTCCCGCCCCCGTGCCCCCCTTTACTCAATGCTCTTGAGGTCCGAAAAGAAGACTGAGTGGACAGGGGGCAGGGAAGTTAAGTTACAGAAATGGTAGTCGTGGACTGGTACCGCGGTACTGCCTACTTTGGTTACTCCTTATTGTGATCCCTCACTCTGGGCTAAGAGAGTCTCTTAAGTGCTAGCGTAGCGGGAGAGCAAATAGCAATGAACCTTATCTAAAGTATTAGTTCCCTCCTACCTACAGCTCTCTATGCGAGGAAAAGGGTATAGGCGGATTGACGCATCTGAGCAGGCAGGGAATACACTTAGTGCTTGGAATATGAATGCTATGAGGCTTGGGCGAGAGAACAGGTCCAGGAGGCCTAGATATTGCATCATGTGAAAGCAGCGCTAAAAGACCAATAAGAGCTGTAAACAAGTGAGATAGGCACGGAGGGGGGCATTCTGGGGATGTCTTTCATCAGCCAGCACCTTCAACAGCCAGTGGGACAGATGCCGACACAAATAATATTCCAGATTCAAGATAGGGTACGACCGATGACCAGGCAGGGCGGGATGAAGCAAGCAGCAAGGGATTGGCTTGGCTGAATAGAACAGATGCGACCGGTAATGGGATATTGAATGGAAAGAACGAAAGCGACGTACGTACTGGATTGACCGGCGTGTGCCAACTACTCTACTTCCCTATTTCTTGCCTTTTCACCTCCCCTAATTGGTGCACTCTTTCCCCCAATTCCCCGATAGAGAAGAAAGAGATAAGCAATGACCGGACTAGACCAATGAAAGCGGACCAAGGTTTTTATGCGTTAGCCAAGCGCGCCCATTACAGCGCCTCTATTACAGAAGCGAAAGGGACGCGCCCTATTGACCAGCCGAAGAGCATCCTTATAAAAGAATGAATGGGAAGCAGGTATTATTATCGCTTAGCGCTTGTGCTAAGGAACGGTCTATATTGCTAGAGTTATCTTTACTTCACCCCCCGCGTACTCCTCTATTCTTATATTTGAATTCCGTCTCTAAGCTTCCCCTTTAGTGCCCGCCGAGACTTATTTCCTCTCGACTATAGTTGAATGGAAGTTTCATTTCCTAAGTCTAAAAAAATTTCTTTTATGGAGTCCCCATAGTGCGTGCATTCCCCTACATAGTCTGTAGAATAATTTCTCACTAAGAAGGGTTACAATATAATATATATAAGAGAATTCCAGATTGAAGATCTCTTGATCCCATATACGATCCAGTTCTACATCTTAGCGCTGAAGTAATGAATAGAAATTGAGCTTCACTTCGCGAGTCGGGAATGGCATCATTTATTAAAAAGTGCTAGCGTTGACAAGAGATGAGCTAAAGAGGTGGCCGGGCAGTTGACCAGACCCTATCACATACAGACAGCAAGCAAGAGCTGTGCCGGCTTATCCGGAAAATTTCATTATTGTCAAAAAAAATGCTACTACCTCTTTGCTAAGCACAGGAATGCTTGATCGAGAAAAGCAAGCAAAGAAGCAGCAGGATGCGGAATATGAAGGGGCTAGGGGTAGAGCCAATAACCAATTGAAGAGTTACAGACTACAGTATAAAGCCCTCAATCATGCTCTTGCCAGTGACATAGATTGTATATACTCTCGCCGATTAAGGCAAATTCTGCGCTCCACGAAAAAACATAGGGAGTCCTTCCTCCTGGACTTAAGGAAGGCAAAACAAAAAAGTGCCCCTATGACTCTGGTTCTAGTGAAAGCGATGAAAGTATAGCTGTGCTCCAGTTTTTCGGGTAAAGGTTATACGGTGAAGAGCCCAGCCCGGTCAAGGCGACCTTATTAAAGGAGAACATTAGGGACATAAAAGCCTATGGTAATCTCGTCCTTAGTTGCCGAATCTAATGGAGGTTTCAATCCGACGGATCAACCGTAATTTGAAGGTAAAACGGGGGAAATGATGGATGGGAACTCCTACTCTGACTATTGTAGCGATCTCTAAGCGGGATTTTCAGTCATCTATCCCTTTTCTTTCCTGAAGAACGAGTGGATGTTTTGAACGAGTGTTGAGCGAGTGAAGTGCCCCATAAGCTATAAGGGTGAGCTATATGTTTAAATTCCGTGAGCAGCGATTGAACTGAACGTTCCAAGTGCATCCAGCAGGAATCGAACCTACGAATTTTCGCCCCTTTATTAGGCTGGGCGCTTTAACCATTCAGCCATGGATGCACAAAGACTCGGCGAGTGAACTAGGTTTTGGTATTCCTTCTCGAGCTTCTATTTCTTCCGTTAAAGGAGATTCGAGAAAAGATGGAATAGGAAGACGTGTTTCCAGAACAAACAAGATACGGGTTGAGAAGGGGGAGTTAGCAAAGTTAGACAAGATTGGAATGGGCATAGGAACATGTATTGATGTACCAGATCGGCTAATGCTCCCAGGTTGATGCGATGTATTCCACCAGTTGACTGAAGACTTGATTATTGGTATATCGATCGGTCCAGCACGGATTGAAATAGAAGCCGGTTCGACAGGAAGCTTTTGAAAACGCAGTGCACCCAGGTAAATAAGGAACGAGATGAATACAGAGGTTAAACGAGCATCCCACACCCAAAAGGTGCCCCACATAGGTCTTCCCCGAAACCCCCCAGTAACTAAGGTTAACAACGTAAAAAAAGCACCAATTTCTGTACCGGTTCCGGAAGAGCGAAGAAAAAGGGGATGTTTTGTTAATAGGAAAAGGAAAGTGTTTATAGCCGTAGCGATATAAACAAGAATACTCATCCGAGCCGCAGGAACATGTACATACGGAATACGAGAATTTCCACCTTGTTGAAGATCTAGTGGTGCTACCCGAAGACTTAAATGAATAGCCATCGCTGTTAAGAACACCCGAGATCCAATGATAATTTGCGCGTAGCTTCTGGTCTTTGACATCAAAAAATAAGGTTGTAATAACGAAACGGACATGTGATAATTTGGTCCTAGCTAGTGGAACAAGAAAGACATGGATCTATATTCAATACGCAATCAAAGGATTTCTCCTGCTTTGTTTTCGCTCCGCTCGTGCGCGGCACTCCTTGCTCGCGGAGCGGCATACCGAAAAAAGAAAGGTTTTGGAAGAAAAAAGAGTAGATTCCCTTTTGTGACCAAGAGCCCATCCTTGATCCAAGCCGAGTTTTGCATTCCTTAGCTTGGTGCAAAGGGCTTCTCGCGGGTCCCTAGCCCATCTCGAATACGATGCGGTAGGGTACTCGTGACCCTGCTGGTGGCTGCCACTGCCTCACTCTTAAATGCCGCCAGCTCTGTCTTCCTACTTAAGGCATCCGCGACCTGGTTGGTCCGTCCAAGCTTATACTCTAGCACCATATCAATCAAACTTGGCAAGTTTGTCTTGCTTGCCATCGTCCCTGTTTTGGCGCGAGTTTTTTCTGGGCCAGGAAGTCACTCGTCGCCACATTATCCGTCTTGACCACAAATCGTGACCCGCCTCCACGTTCTCAAGTAGTGCACTATTGCCTTCTCTTGGACCACGCCTTTCGGTCTCATTGAGCTTTCGGCTCTCATATGCTACTGGGTTACCTTATTATACTAGCACACCGCCTATGGCATAGTCTGACGCATCGGTGTGTACTTCAAATGGCTTAGTGTGATCTGGCAACTGCAATACGGGGTCATCAATCAATGCCTGCTTTAGGTCCTCAAAAGCTCTTTGACACTCTTCCGATCAGTGCAGTGCCATGATCGGTCCGTACGTCCTTCTTTAGGATATTTTTTAGTTGAGCAGCCCTATTCGAGTAACTTACGATGAATCTTCGGTAATAGTTCACGAGCCCTAAAAAAGATCTTAGCTCACTCACCTTGGTAGGTGCTTGCCACTCCTCGATGGCTCTGATGCCCATCCAATGCCCTAGGAATAGGATCTCCGTCTGTCCAAAGGAGCATTTCTCTTTCTTTACATAGAGGTGATTCTTCCTTAATACCTTAAAAACGGTCCGGAGGTGGCTAACGTGGTAGTTTAACGGATAGCTATAGCCCACGATCAAAGTATACTACCAGTCGTCTAAGTACGGGTGGAATAGCTCATTGTGGAGGGTGCAGAGCGTGGCAGGGGCATTGGTGAGTCCAAAAGGCATAACCAAATAAAACGCCCCTTTATTAGTAAGGTTGCTTGCTTGTCACACAGGTCGTCTTTGGCTCGTCTCCTTCCGCGATACGCATTTGGTAGTAGCCCAACCGCAGATCCAACTTCGAGAAGTATCTCGCGCTTATTGATTAGGGCGAAGAAGTCTGCAATCAAAGTGGATACTTGTTCTTGATGGTTAGGTTACCTTGTTGAGCGCCCGATAATCAATGCACATGGCTACCGCTTCTTCTGGAATAAATAAAACGGGGGCTCCCCAACCCTTTCCCCAGCAAGATAGGGAAACCCTGCCCTGGAGGCTGGAATATAAATAGGCCCCAATGAGTTCCTGAAATTTTTTCCTGAGTTCAACCAAACCCCTTAACTAATAGATGCTAGTTGGGGGGGCCATCCGCTAAACCCAGCCCCTGTCTAAGTAAAAGGGGGTTTGGCTCCAGGCTCCAACTCGATCTTGTGGTAGACTGCCCCTCCTAGGGGGCACTTGGCAACAACTCACTCGTGGGGCATGATATCCCAAAATTCCTCAAGTACTTTCTGCACTTCCTGAGAAAGAAGTCGTCTTGGTATTGGATCCGCTCTTCTGTTAGCATGAACATGAATTAGATTCTATTCGTCTTCTTTATTCTTAAGGGAACCCCCCACCAGAACCATTCTTAAGACCACCAAGCCCTCTCGAATGAGTTCTACTATAGAAGCTTTCAACGTACACCCAGGGACAAACCTTTCACTCACTGAGAAGTGAAACCCTGTGACTAGATCGTCCTGAAGACGGATGCGACGGGAAGAAATGGCATTTGGAAGTGTTGCTGACTTAACATTTAGGTTTCGGCATAACAAAGCTTGCACTGTCTTTTCGCACTTAGGCGCACAGCGTGCAATTGGTAATGATTCTACTACGGTGCCACAAATTCGCAAACTGATCCTAAGTAATCGTTGTTGTTCATTGGATTCCGGAGGAACTACTTCGTTAGGGTTGGGGAATTGCTGCGATTCTTCCTGAATAGCCTGGATTCTACCGTCGAGAAAAACTTTGAAAGTATTACCTAAACTCTTACGACTCAATA